TTGGGGGAGAAGAAAAAGTATTCGATATGGTTAGAGCTGATCCGAATGATCAAAAATTTAGTAATCTTCAAATTGAAGAAATTAAGAAAAAGGTTCCTCGATGGTTATACAAACTGACTTCTGATTTGGATTTTGAAGAAGAGGAGGAGGAGGAGGAAGAAGATGATCAGGAAGAATCCACAGATGATCACGGGATTCGTTCAAGAAAAGCCAAACGTGTAGTAATTTATACTGACACTGATACCGATGAGGATACTAATGTCATTAATACTACTGATAATATCATTAATACCACCGAGAGTAATAAAGAAAAAAATAGTGATGATCAAGTCGAAAATGGTAATCAAGCAAAAAATGGTGGAAATGGTGATCAAGCAGAAGAACATGAGATGGCCTTGATACGTTACTCGCAACAATCAGATTTTCGTCGTGATCTAATCAAAGGGTCGATGCGGGCTCAAAGACGTAAAACAGTGACTTGGGAAATGTTTCAAACAGATGTACACTCCCCCCTTTTTTTTGACAGAATAGACAAAACACCTTTGTTTTCTTTTGATATCTCAAGGATGATGAACCTAATTTTTAGGAATTGGATGGAGGAGAAAAGCCCAAAAATAAAAACATCTGATTATGTGGGTGAAGGGGTAAAAGAGAAAGAGAAAATAGAGGAAGAACACGAAGAAGAAAAAGGGGAGTATAAAAGAAAAGAGGATAAAAGACAGGAGGAGGAACGGATAGCAATAGCAGAAACTTGGGATAATATTATATTTGCTCAAGCAATAAGGAGTTCCATATTAGTAACCCACTCGATTCTTCGAAAATACATCGTATTACCTTCATTGATAATAGTTAAAAATATTGGTCGTATGTTATTATTTCAATTCCCTGAGTGGTATGAAGATTTTAACGAATGGAGTAGGGAAATGCATGTCAAATGCACATATAATGGTGTTCAATTATCGGAAACAGAATTTCCAAAGGATTGGTTAACAGACGGTATTCAGATAAAAATCCTATTTCCTTTCTCTCTGAAACCTTGGCATAGAAAAAAGCTACGATCCCATCATAAGGATCTAAGAAAAAAACAAAAAAATTTCTGTTTTTTAACGATCTGGGGGATGGAAACAGAACTGCCCTTTGGCTCTCCCCGAAAAAAACCTTTCTTTTTTGAACCCATTCATAAAACACTCGAAAAAAAAATTAGAAAAGTAAAAAAGAAAGGTTTTTTCTTTCTAATAATTCTAAAAGACAACATAAAAGGTTTTCTAAAGATTCTCAACGAAAAAATAAGATGGATTATCAAAATAGTTCTATTTATAAAAATCAAAGTGAAGGAACTCCTTTCCTTTTTTAGAGTAACACGAGTCTCTGACCCAAGTCAAAATGAAGAACCAAGTCAAAATGAGAAAGATTCCAAAATAAGTAATAGGATCATCCATGAATCACCCATTAGAATTGTATCTGGAGATTGGACAAATGATTCACTGATAGAAAGAAAAATTAATGATCTGACTGATAAAACAACCAAAATCTGGGATCAAATAGAAAAGATTAGAAAAGACAAGAAAAAAAAACCTCTAATTCCAGATATTGAGGATATAGATATTAGTGCTAACAAGGGAAATTTTAGTAATAAAAGAACCGAATCACGGAAACATATTTGGCAAATATCTAAAAAAAGAAGAAGTGCTCGATTAATCTCTAAATGGGACTCTTTTATTAAATCTTTCATTGAAAGAATATACATGGGTATCCTTCTATGTATCACTAACATTTACAGGATCAATGTACAATTTTTTCTTGACTCAACAAAAAAGACTTTAAATGGATACACTTACAATGACGAAATCAAGGAAAAGGATACTAATGAAACGAATCCCAATATAATTCCCTTCATTTCGACTGTAAAATCTCTTTCTACTTATACTACTAATATAAGTAGTGATAGTAATTCACCGATTTATTGCGACTTATCTTCTTTGTCCCAAGCCTATGTGTTTTACAAATTATTGCAAACCCAAGTTAGTAACAAATATAAGTCAGAATCCATATTTAATTACTACAGAACATATCCTTTTATTAAGGATAGAATAAAAGACTATTTCCATGACTATTTCCATACACGAGGAATATTTGATTCAGAATCAAAACACAAGAAACTGCGGAATTCTGGAATGAGTGAATGGAAAAACTGGTTAAAGAGCCATTATCAATACAATTTATCCCATGACAAATGGTCTAGATTAGCACCTCTAAAATGGAGAAAGAAAGTCAATCAGCATCCTACGATTAAAAATCACGACTCACCAAAATTGGGTTCATATGAAGAAAAAGACCAATTAATTCATTCCGGGAAAAAAGATTATTATAAATTGGGCTTATTGAAGAGTCCGAGTCGCGAAAAAAAAATTCAAAAACACTACAGATATGATCTTTTATCATATAAATATCTTAATTATGAAGATGTTAAAGACTCCAATATTTATGGATCACCATTACAAGTAAACAGGCACGGAAAGATTTCTAATTACAATACACATAAATACAAATCGTTTTATGCTATAACTATAAATGATAGCCTAGAAGATAAATATACAATTGATAGGGATCAAAATCTAGATAGAAAATATTTGGAATTGAGAATCACCAATTTTTACCCTAGAAACAATATTGAAACTAGGACTAGTACGGGTATCGGAACTTTCATTAATAAAGAAAAGAAAACTACTAAGACTGGGACCAATAAGAAAGATATTCTTTCTCTTTATATCAGAATTCATCAAGAAATCCAAACAAAGCAAAAAGAGTTCTTTTTTGATTGGATGGGAATGAATGAACAAATGTTAGATCGTACTATATCGAATCTGCGCCCTTGGTTCTTACCAGAATTTGTGCCGCTTTACGATCGATATAAGACTAATCCGTGGATCATACCAATAAAATTGCTTCTATTTGATTTTCATGGAAATAAAACAAGCGATCTTTATATAGATCCAAAGGTAGAATCTAATCAAAAAGAAAGATTTCATCCAAAACCAAAAGTAGAATCTAATCAAAAGGGATATCTTGAATTAGAGAATCGGAACCGGGACGAGAAAGAACGACAGCACCAAGGAAATCTTATATCTGATATAAGAAACAAAAAAAAAGATGTTGGAGCAAATTCTGCAGGTTCAGATATTAAGAAACGCAGAAAGAAAAAGAAATTAAAGAGCAAGAAGGAAGCGGAACTAGACTTCTTTTTGCAAAAATATTTTCTTTTTCAACTCCGATGGGATGATTCTTTCAATCAAAGAATGACCAATAATATCAAGGTATATTGTCTACTGCTTAGACTTATGAATCCGAATGAAATTGCTATATCCTCTATTCAAAGAGGAGAAATGGGTCTAGATGTAATGCTGATTAATAAGGATTTGTCTCTTCCAGAATTGATAAAAAGGGGAATATTTCTTATTGAACCGGTTCGTTTGTCTATCAAATGGGATGGAATTTCGATTATGTATCAAACCATAGCTATTTCATTGACCCATAAGGATCAGCACCAAACTAATCGAGGATACCAGGTAAAAAAACATATTGATAAGAATTACTTTAATGGCTCGATTGCACGACACGGAGGAGTGCGTGTGAATGGGGACAATAATAATTATGATTTGCTTGTTCCTGAACATATTTTATCTCCTAGCCATCGTAGAGAATTGAGAATTCTAAGCCGTTTCAATTACCGAAATAGGAACCTTGTGAATAAGAATCCAGTATTTTCCAATAGAGCTAAGACTAATGCGCAGGGGTTTGAGAAATTTGTAAATAGGGATAAGCATTTTGATACAGATACAAATAACTCTCTAAAATGGAAAGTGTTTCTTTGGCCCACTCATCGATTAGAAGATTTAGCCTGTATGAATCGCTATTGGTTTGATACCAATAATGGAAGTCGTTTCAGTATGTCAAGGATCCATATGTATCAGCAATTTGGAATTCGCTGATGTTACAGTCAATTTCCCTCTTTATCACGTGCCTGGTATATGAGAACATGCAAATAAATACATACCTTAGGTTAGACTCTGATACACAAGATTCAGTCACATATCAATTGGACCTAGGAATGAATCGACAGAATCCTTTTAGGTCCCTTTCATTCTGTTTCGTGAGCCCAGGAATATACCATCCCTTTGTGTCTGAATAAATTTATTGTTATTATTTATTCATATTCATTTTGATTTGTTTGATAGAAAAAAGAGTAATATATGAATCAATCCAGATTATTGTGTACACCAGAACAAAATAAATGGTATTATTATTCTTGATTGGGAAGATTTATATCCGTGGGAACAAAAAGAAAAAAAGAGAAGAATTTATTTGTATGGTAAAGAATTCGCCCATATCCGTTATTCCACAAGAAGAAAAAAGGGGTTCTGTTGAATTCCAAGTATTTAATTTTACCAATAAGATAGAGAGACTTACTTCACATTTGGAACTGCACAGAAGAGACTATTTATCTCAGAGGGGTCTGCGGAAAATTCTGGGGAAACGCCAACGACTGCTGGTTTATTTATCAAAGAAAAATCGAGTGCGTTATAGGGAATTAATTGGTCAATTGGGTATTCGAGAACCAAAAACTGGTTAGTTTGGAAATTCGTTTGAATTATTCGGTTCATTAGATCTTGAATTTTTATGAACCTCGTTTCATTTTCAGTTCAGGAATTCATGGAATAATGAATTGGGATCGGAGAATAAGGAGAATAAAAACATATGACTGTACCAGACGCAAGAAAAGACCTCCTCATGGTCAATATGGGTCCTCACCACCCGTCAATGCATGGTGTTCTTCGACTCATTGTTACTCTAGATGGCGAAGATGTTATCGACTGTGAACCCATATTGGGTTATTTACACAGAGGAATGGAAAAAATTGCGGAAAACCGAACAATTATACAATATCTACCTTATGTGACACGTTGGGATTATTTAGCTACTATGTTCACGGAGGCAATAACCGTTAATGCACCTGAGGAATTGGGAAATATTCAAGTACCTAAAAGAGCCAGCTATATTAGGGTAATTATGCTGGAGTTGAGTCGTATAGCTTCGCATTTGTTATGGCTTGGACCTTTTATGGCCGATATCGGTGCACAGACTCCTTTCTTCTATATTTTCAGAGAGAGGGAATTGTTATATGATCTATTCGAAGCTGCCACAGGTATGCGAATGATGCATAATTATTTCCGTATCGGGGGGGTAGCTGCTGATTTACCTCATGGCTGGATAGATAAATGTTTAGATTTCTGCGATTATTTTTTAACGGGAGTTGTTGAATATGAAAAGCTTATTACGCGCAATCCCATCTTTTTGGAACGAGTTGAAGGGGTAGGTTTTATTGGGGAAGAGGAAGCCATAAATTGGGGTTTATCAGGACCAATGCTACGAGCTTCCGGAATCCAATGGGACCTTCGTAAAGTCGATCGGTATGAGTGTTATGATGAATTCGATTGGGAAGTCCAATGGCAAAAAGAAGGAGACTCATTAGCTCGTTATTTAGTAAGAATTGGCGAAATGACGGAATCCATAAAAATTATTCAACAGGCTCTAGAAGGAATTCCGGGGGGACCTTATGAAAATTTAGAATTCCGACGCTTTGCTGGAACAAAAGATTCAGAATTGAACGACTTTGAATATCGATTCATTAGTAAAAAGCCTTCTCCCAGTTTTGAATTGTCAAAACAAGAACTTTATGTGAGAGTGGAAGCCCCAAAGGGAGAATTAGGTATTTTTCTGATAGGAGATAATAGTGTTTTTCCTTGGAGATGGAAAATCCGTCCACCCGGTTTCATCAATTTGCAAATTCTTCCTCAGCTAGTTAAAAGAATGAAATTGGCTGATATTATGACAATACTAGGTAGTATAGATATCATTATGGGAGAAGTTGATCGTTGAAATGATAATTGAAGAAGCACAAGCTATCAATTCTTTTTTCAGATCGGAATCCTCAAAAGAGGTCTATGGGCTCATATGGTTACTTATACCTATTTTGACTCTTGTATTGGGAATCACAATAGGGGTATTAGTAATTGTGTGGCTAGAAAGAAAAATATCTGCAGGGATACAACGACGAATTGGTCCTGAGTATGCCGGGCCCTTGGGCATTCTTCAAGCTCTAGCGGATGGGGTCAAACTACTTTTCAAAGAAGATCTTCTTCCATCTAGAGGAGATATTCGTTTATTTAGTGTCGGCCCATCCGTAGCGGTCGTATCAATTCTACTGAGTTATTCAGTAATTCCCTTTGGCCATCACCTTGTACTAACCGATCTCAGTATAGGTGTTTCTCTATGGATCGCTATTTCAAGTATTGCCCCTATCGGACTTCTTATGTCCGGATATGGATCAAATAATAAATATTCCTTTTCAGGTGGTTTACGAGCTGCTGCTCAATCTATAAGTTATGAAATACCGTTAACTCCATGTGTGTTATCAATATCTCTACGTGTGATTCGTTGGAATACGCACTCCTACCTCTTTCTTTGCTTTTTCTAGGAAAGAAGTTGATTGAATATATATAGATAGAACTCTTTTTTATTCATCACTGGGATCTATGAACTAAACCAGATAGTTATATGAGTGAAACAAAACTGCTTATGAATTCGCAGTAAGAAGATCGAGTCTCATTACCTATGTACGAGAGTAAAGTGGAGCTAAACATAAGCAGTGGAAGCTGTTTACCCCAAGTATCGATTAGCCATCAGGACTTGAAGCGGGCGCAAAAGATCAACTGTATGGAATTTTTACTCTTGTATTTATTGCCATACCGAGGATCAACCAAAACTGAGTGGACGGTTAGGAACACCAAGGTACACAAAAGATTAGTAATGGAGATAATGTAACGTATCCAAACGGATATTTTTACATTACATAAAAGGAGTCATAATGAGGGCTTGAAGTTGGTAGAAATGATCAAAAAGTACTTCCCCGTGATCCCGATCCAGAGTATAGCTCCTATCCACTGATTGAAAAATAACTATCAGGAACGAAGTAATCCTTTATTTATATAGTATAGTCCCTCTGAGAAAGAAGAGAAGAACAGGAAGGAAAAATGGATTGACTATTTATTGTATCTTATGGAAAGATCGAGTTATTACTGAACAAGAAACTAAGCAAAAAGGATAAAGGATGAGATGGATTCAGAAGTGTACTTTTTATTTGTTATTATCTTATCGCGGACAGAATCCCACTGGTCTAGTTCACTTATGAGCATTTTGATTCATCTTTATTTTTTCCTATGGTATGCCAATGTAATACCGAAGCATACCTTAGATTTATTCGTGACCATTGAGGAGCCGTATGAAGCTGAGGTCTCATGTACGGTTCTGGAATAGAGATGGGAACAGTGATGTTATCATCGACTATGATTATCTAACAGTTCAAGTACGGTTGATATAGTTGAGGCGCAGTCAAAATATGGTTTTTGGGGGTGGAATCTTTGGCGTCAACCTATAGGGTTTATAGTTTTTATAATTTCTTCACTAGCGGAATGTGAGAGATTGCCCTTTGATTTACCGGAAGCCGAGGAGGAATTAGTAGCAGGTTATCAAACTGAATATTCAGGTATCAAATTTGGTTTATTTTATGTTGCTTCTTACCTAAATTTACTAGTTTCTTCATTATTCGTAACAGTTCTGTACTTGGGAGGGTGGAATCTTCCTATTCCATATATACCAATTACTGAACTTTTCGAAATAAATCAAACTAGTGAAGTCTTTGGAACAACAATTAGTCTCCTCATTACATTAGCTAAAGCTTATTTGTTCCTGTTCATTCCTATCTCAACAAGATGGACTTTACCTAGACTGAGAATGGATCAACTATTAAATCTTGGGTGGAAATCTCTTTTACCTATTGCTCTCGGTAATCTATTATTGACAACTTCTTCCCAACTTGTTTCGCTGTAACAGAATAGGATATTCTAGATTCTTATCCTCTCTCAAGCAAGAGAAAGAAACATCAAATTATTCATGGATATTCACGATATATGTTTCCTATGGTGACTGGGTTCATGAATTATGGTCAACAGACAGTACGAGCTGCAAGATACATTGGTCAAAGTTTCATGATTACCTTATCTCACGCAAATCGTTTACCTGTAACTATTCAATATCCTTATGAAAAATCGATCACATCAGAGCGTTTCCGTGGGCGAATCCACTTTGAATTTGATAAATGCATTGCTTGTGAAGTATGTGTTCGCGTATGTCCGATAGATCTACCTGTTGTTGATTGGCGATTAGAAACAGATATTAGAAAGAAACGATTGCTTAATTATAGTATTGATTTCGGAATCTGTATATTTTGTGGTAATTGCGTGGAGTATTGCCCCACAAACTGTTTATCAATGACTGAAGAATATGAACTTTCCACCTACGATCGTCACGAATTAAATTATAATCAAATTGCTTTGGGTCGGTTACCAATGTCTGTAATTGGAGATTACACAGTTCGAACAATTATGAACTCAACTCAAATAAAAATATCTATGGATAAACCCCTTGATTCAAGAACGATTACCAATTAAATTAAAAATAAAACTAAGTTTTGATCTAAAGTAGGTAAGTTTCTTTCATGTCAGACAGATAATAACTAGATTTGTGAGGATTATAACTACTTTTGGAATATATAAATATATAGCCATTATAGCCATAGACCTTATTTGTTTTGTTTAATTAAAAATATGAAATTACGAACTCTGTTTCGACTAAAGACAAAAGCAAGATTGGCCCGTTCAATTGATTAACTCTATCTACATAAACCCACACCACGCTGGGGTAAGAACTATTAGATATAAAAAAAGGGTAACCCACTTTTTCCCGACCAGTAAGATCATGAGATATTTTGACTTATTTATCGCTTATTTAACACATAATGGATTTACCTGCGCCAATACATGATATTCTTTTAGTATCTCTGGGATCAGGTCTTATAGTAGGAGGTCTAGGAGTGGTATTACTTACCAATCCAATTTATTCTGCCTTTTCGTTGGGATTGGTTCTTGTTTGTATATCTTTATTTTATATTCTATCGAACTCTTATTTTGTAGCTGCTGCGCAGCTACTTATTTACGTGGGAGCCATAAATGTCTTAATCTTATTTGCTGTGATGTTTATGAATGGTTCAGAATATTACAATGATTTGCATTTTTGGACTGTCGGAGATGGATTCACTTCGCTAGTTTGTACAAGTATTTTTTTTTCACTAATTGCTACTATCCCAAACACGTCATGGTACGGGATTATTTGGACTACAAGATCAAACCAGATCATAGAACAGGACCTGACAAGTAATGTTCAACAGATTGGGATTCATTTATCAACAGATTTTTATCTTCCATTTGAACTTATTTCTATAATCCTTTTAGTTTCCTTAGTGGGCGCAATTGCTATGGCTCGCCGGGAATAGATACTTAGAATTGGAAATGCAAATAAATAAGGTCTTCCTCCGTGTAATTGTTATCGCATCTGTCCACCCTAAATTGGAATATTGTTCATGAGACATATTGAAATTGAAAAGTTTTTGTTAGTTCGACGACCCATTTCAGTGTCTTTTTTGGTACTGTATTTCTTATATATATTATATGGATTGATAATTGAATTCTATTCAGTAGAATCTTCTAATTTAATTAATCGAATCAGTTGAATTGTTGTTTATATTGAAATGAATCGAGATTGACGAGGAGTTGGTCAATGATGCTCGAGCATGTACTTGTTTTGAGTGCCTATTTATTTTCTATTGGTATCTATGGATTGATCACAAGTCGAAACATGGTTAGAGCACTTATGTGTCTTGAACTTATACTGAATGCTGTTAATATGAATCTCGTAACATTTTCTGATTTATTTGATAGTCGCCAATTAAAGGGAGACGTTTTCTCGATCTTTGTTATGGCTATTGCAGCCGCCGAAGCAGCTATTGGACCAGCTATTGTTTCTTCGATCTATCGTAACAGAAAAT